TGGGCTTGGGGATAGTAGGCTCTGTTCTATCGAGGCAGGAGGTCATTTGCCACTATAGATGCTTCTGTGGATTCAATCGATTGAGTAGAGGGGTAAGATCCGGTTGTTGGAGTCCGCTGGTGGATCCCTACTGAACTCACTGGTTCCGGGGCAAGAATCAGAATCCATTGTTTCGGGCTTAGATCGCTAGCCAGAAGAAGGGGGAGGACGGAGAGTAAGCTTGAGTAAGGTAAGGGGGGTACTTTACTTCAGAAAAATAAGTTGTTATAATTGATGCTACACAAAAAAAAAATACTATTCTATTATAGTATAGATGATAGGGGGGAATATGGAGAATTTACTAAGTGATACCGCTATTAATATTAAAGAAGGAAATCTTGTTGGATCGACTGTGAATGTTCCTGCAGGAAAGGCAACGCTAGGCCGTGAGGCTTTCCCAGGGGATGTTTTCTATTTACATTCCCAAAGGTCCGCTAAACGATCGGACTCGACCGCCTTACCCGTCATTGAAACACAAGCTGGAGACGTATCGGCTTGGTCCAAACTGCTTTTATGGTGTTGGACTATCCTTTTTTTTAGTTGTTTAAGGAATTCGAAGATCGCCTATGCAATGGATCGATACCCGGGTTCGGGAATGGGAAAAGTCGTAGCACTTACATCCTCGTCCGATTATAATTACTCGCCATTATCGGATTATAGTTATAGAAATTATGGTTGTGAGAGGATATCAAATAATAATAATTTTTGTGGTTGGGGGGGCAGCCCTATAAACTGGTATGAGGCCTTCAACCCCCCCCCCGTTGAAAAACCCGCCGGGGAACGGGAACCGTCGGTGGTTCAACCAGCCCCGCAACAGGGTCCTCAAGTACCTCCCATATTCCTTGAGGATCCGTGGTACGATCTCCCAGAAAATCTGCCGGCGCTGCGTCACGAGGTAGAACTAAAGTTGAGAGAGCTCTTCCGTACCGGGCGCCAAGTAGCTCTACGCGAATATCTTTTTCAGAAGCACATCAAGCCATTAAACCTCCATAACGCTGATGTTGATTCTTGTAGAGCTATCGGTAATAGAGTCGATGTTCTGCAGACCGAACACAACAACAACAGGGGGCGTCATCTAAGATTCTTATTCGAGCGAAAGTGGGAGAAAGCAAGATTGTACTCCATTATGGAGAATCCGAGGGTGTAGATGTAACTAGCTTTCTAGCTTTATTGAAGTGTTGATCAGAGGTCGCCCCCCCTGCCTTCTGGTCTGGAGTTATAACATTTGAATGACTCTTTCTGTTGTCATTTTGGATTTGTTTCTAAAACAAACAGACCATGCCTAGTTCTGGGTCAGGGACCCAGAACTAGGCATGGTCTGAGACTCACTTCCTTGAAAGAGGGAGACGAGCTATGTAGGCGGTGGCCGTTCCAGAAATGTAGCGGTTGCTCGACCAAAGCCGGTCAAAGAGAATGAAGTTCGTCTAATTACTTTCTTTCTAGGCACAAAAATGGCTAGGCTTCATACGTTCTACTAAGCCCGGCTGCTGCTCCCACTACCGCTTCGGCAGCGTCCAGAAGCTAGAACATCTGGAGCAAATAAAGGATAGGAAGAATACGTTATAGATGGTGCCTCCACGTTCTGAGTGAGGGAATGCACGATCACCTTTGACTTGACTTGATCAACCGGAATCGAAAGAATGGAAATTCCAATTGGTAACTTGCTTTTCGGGGGGCTGCCTTCTGGGATTTAGCCAAGCTGGGAACAACCGACCGTCTACTCCCGTTTAGAGAGCGTTTTCTTGTCGTCCGAAACACCTATGACGAGATGTTCGAGCTCAATAAGATTCTATGCTGCCTTCGCGGATCAATTAAATGCTAAAGTGAGATGTCCCACCTTCCTTAGCTGCTTACCAACAACTCTCACTTTTCCAGCGCCTGGCACAGTGGCTCACTCCTTTCCTTTTTTTTTCTTTCAGAACAGAGACGGAGCCCTGCTTTAAACAGGCCTTAAGCTCACGATTTAGGAGGGAATTGACGAACAACCAACACCTAGTTGAATAGAAAGTGGAATAGAAATGGGGCGTGGCCAAGCGGTAAGGCAACTGGTTTTGGTCCTTTGATCGGAGGTTCGAATCCTTCCGTCCCAGAGCAGATGTGAGTCCTAAAGCCGAAAGACTTGACAAAAGGAGAGTTACAAGCGGAAGGTAACGGGGAGACAGGAGTGAAGACGGCAGGCGCAATAGAAAGGGTTAAGGGCCTCCAACGCCTCTAAAGTCTAAGCAGAAAGGCTTCACCCTATTACCAATAATAGATGAATAGAATCTTGAACCTCTATCGTTTTCTGTCTTCGAGTCTTGCTTTTGCTTGGTGTCGCCTTCTCCCAAAACAAAATGTGATGAGCTTATGTGCTGTCTGAGGGACAAATCCTTTCACTTGCGACTGCTTTACTCGCATAGTTGCACAAACCCGCTCTGTTGGATATTCTAGGAAATCATAAAATACAGTCATTGAAGGTTGC